TTTACTATTTTTTTACTTCTAGATTTCTCTCATATAAATTGATGGCGGGGAATCGATTAATATTAGGTATCTTACAAATAAAAAAAGTAAAGAAAAGCTACAAAAAAGTCGAAGAAAATATAAATAGACTGTTAAAAAATTTTTTTTTATACTAATGTAATTAAAAATAAAAATGTTACGTCAAAAATTATTTTAAAAAGAATAATCTAATGTAATTAAAGAATAAAAATAATACGTAATAATTTAATGCTTACCTATGTAATTAAAGAATAAAAATATATTCTTTTAGTTATAATCCCACTAGTCTAATAGAAAACTTAAATTATGGTAAGTATAAAGGCTATTTTGTACCTTTAATACCTAGCATAAAAGTTTAGCAATTACCGGAGGTATAACCTCAATAGTACATAGCCACAAACATAGTATCATGTAATTAATCAATTATCTGTTACATGTTTTTCACCAATAAGGGTATTTAACTTTCATAAAAGTATGTGGTATATACGATAAGTTTTTTGGTCTACCTGATATGTATTTTTTTTTTCTACTACATAATAAGGTTTTTTTAAGTTATATATTGTGTTTGCTATGGAGCTATAGTATACTTAGCTTGAGAAAAGTAATGACGTACTAATAATGAAGCAGCTCTAGTAGTTACATGTTATAGTGTAATATTTCCTTCTATTATAGCAGCTATTGCTGTATTTATTTTGGACATTGAAAAAAATATTTCATCTTTTATCTTTAAATTAAGTCTTAATTTATAACGCCACTAAAATACCTAACCCTGTAACTGAATCTGCTCCTGCCATATATATTATGTAAATTTTGCTATAAATTATAAGTTTAACCTTAAAATAATGCAGAAAAAGGTTAATTATATATGTAAACAACCTAAAAATTTTTATTACAAAAATTATAACTAATCTATTATGTTGGAGTGATTCGAACACTCACTAGTAAATACCAAAAATTTATGACTTACCGATTAGTCCACAACATATTTTTTTTTTAGGTGCATGCTTTTCCTTACATACGTAAACAGCAGTGTAGGACCACTCTGGTCCAGTGCCAATAAATAAATATTTATTTATTAATTTTGTAGCTTCTGTACCTTACGCTTCCTTTTATTAAGATCCACGTACTCCATACCCCTCTTTTATTATTTTTAGGCATAAAGGTTAGCTCTAAGGTAAATACGACTTGAACGGATAAGATTTAAATATCAAACGCTTTGCTAAGCAAAGCGAGTCCTTATATATTTTTTTTTATTTTTTTTTCGCTTTGCGCCTTACTCTTTAAATTTAAAATAATAAGTATTATTTCAAATAAGACCTTTTGCTATGTATTTACTTACGCTACTAGGAGAAAAACCACAAAAGTTAGCCGCATCTTTAATAGTATTAAACTCTTTAAGTAATACATTATTTTTGTCATATATACATGTGACAGCTCCTCGACTTCTTAGCTTTAATTTATCGATTGTTTCCTTAGTTACTTTTGCTCTTAGTTTACCCGTTAATGTTTTCTGGTAAGATTTACCTATATGAATAGAAGAAAACTTTAATTTATTTTCCTCTGTATGCTTATAACCTAATATAGATCCAGCTATTTTATTTATGTTAAGACTAGGTGAATACTTGTTTAAATAATATTGCTCTCTATCTAATAATATACCCTTATTAATATAAGTATCTTTACCAGATAATTTTTCAAGTATACCATATTCAATATTATTTCAACCATATTTTTTTACTAGATTGTAAAATTGACTATTATTTCCTTTATATATTGAACATCTGTACCTATGTTGTCTGAAACGTTGTGCTATGTTAACTGCTGATCCTATATATATTTTACTTATATCCAACTTAAACCTATATACGTAAATACCTGGGGCTTGAACCAAAAATTCATTATCCCCTATAATGAACCCGTTTTCATTAAATTTATATCATATTATGTTCTCCATGTATAGGTAACAAGATTTGAACTTGCACAGTTATAAAACCATTCCGTCCTAAGCGGAACCTGTCTACCAATTCCAGCATACCTATTTTTTTTTTGGCGCAAAGCGAGTCATGTCTACCAATTTCATCATTACTTTTATTTAATTATGTAAACGCTTTCCGAATATAAAAAAGATAAATATTAGTACATTACTAATATTAAATATAGATAATTTTTTTTTTTTTTTTGATAAGCTTTAAGCTAAAGGAATTCAATAAAAAAAATTGAACCGTGCAAGGAATTCAATAAAAAAAAAATTTAGAGTTTTGAAATATCCCTTGGCCTAAATTAAATATAATCTCCTTTATATATATATACAGCTTTTTGACAAATTACCCAGAATTAATCATGAAGGATAACTACTCCTATCATTATACAACTGGAATATTTTTATTATTTATTTTTACCATATTACCAAGTATTAATTGAAAACGATTACCAGCCGTAAATTTATGCTATAGTAATATGTAACAATAATAACACCAAATACTTCATATATACCTACACCGTCTCCAAATATTTGACCTGTCCCCCCCCAAAAGTAATCTGGAATTAATAAAAAGTACTAAAAAGATAGAAACAATTAGTTAAGCTACATATAATAGCAAAAAAGCCATCATAAGAGCAAACAATCCAGTTGCTTCAGAAAAAGCAAAACCTAAGATAGCGTAAGAAAATAGTTGACCTCTTAACGAGGGATTTCTTGCTACACCTAAAATTAAAGCGCCAAAAACTACACCTATACCTACTCCGGCTCCTATAAGTCCGGTGGTAGCTAAACCTGTTCCTATTATTTTGGAGGCTTGCAACATAATAGGTATAGATCTATCTAATTATATACCATTTAGCTTAAGATAGTTAAATTGATAAGGAATAGGTGACTCGAAGTTTATTTTTTTGTATCTTCATTTCCTTCAAAAAGCTCTCTATATAGCTTTTGATTATTTTCTCAGATACCTTTGGTTACAGAAGTCCAAACAGAATCGTAAAGTCTAACGTCCTTATTACTTAAATTACGATACTCCGCAAACTTATTTTGTAAAGATCTGTCTAAAGCACCTACTTGTTTAGATAATTTTTGAGCCTCAATATCAGTCATATTTTTGGGAACGGACAAATCTAAACCTTCGTTTTCTTGATATAACTTAATATCATGTTTTGTTTTTAAGTTACTAAGTTTAAGAAGTTTATCTGTTTGCTCCTCTAAAACAGCGAACATTTTACCTAAATCTTTATCTTGTTGTTCAATAAACTTACGATTCTCTTCTAGATTCTGTCTAAAAGCCGGATCATTTTCCTCCTTTCTCTTAATCAATTCCTTAACCCGATTTCTATCCTCTTCTGTTAGGTTTACACTAGAAGGAGTAGCATTACTAGAAGAAGAACTAGTAGCATTACTATTAACCATACTTAATGGGGTTGCTGAATTATATTCTATATCTCCAAACAAGGGAATAGAAAATTTATCGTCTAGTAGGTATTCCAAAAACACGCTGAATATAAATCTAAAAAAAATTATTAGACCTAAAAAGCTTATATCTGATACTTCTAATCCTCCTTTTACAGGTAAAATTTCAAGAAAGTAAATATACAGATGTCTAAGAGTAATTGCAAATAGAAATGAAGCTATAATAGTAAATAAGTTACCTATAGTTAACTTACGGTTTAAAATATTAAGAAATTTATACATAATAAAATTAAAAAAAAAACCATACTCGTGGTATATAAATAATAGATAATCAGGTTATTATGATTCGAACATAACTACTCCTCAACCCAAATGAGGCGCCTAACCAACCCGGCCCTAACCTGTTTTTTAGCGCGAAGCGAGCAAATAAATACTATTAATTTCATTAATTTGCCATATATAAATGTTTTATTTGATAATGAAAAAGTAACAAGAAACTGGGCGAATTTTCTTAAATTTATAAATTGAAAGATTTTTACTATAATTATTTATATAAATCCTTTTTATTATGTTTTACAAGGTTATTGTAATAAAATAGTGTTTTTCATCAGAGAATATCCGATTCGAACGGATGTTAGTAGACCATACTAAAATAAGTTTCAAGCTTATCGCTATAAACCACTCAGCCAATTCTCTTTTTTACTATATAATATTTATATTATATTTTGTTTTCTTCTAAGTAACCAATACGTTATTTTATAATGAAACTACTATTATTACTATAAGAAAAATAAATAACCCATTAATTATAGATTAAGCGCTTTGCGATTGATTCCTCGACGACTTGAACGTCGAACATACTCTTATCAAAAGTATACTTTACCTTTTAAGTTAAGGAACCTGGTTTACCTATGTATTGCAAATCAAGAGCACTCAGACTTGAACTGAGAATTTGAAGTTTGAAGCTTCCTATTTTGCCAATTAAACTATACTCTTTTTTTTTTTTATTTTTTTTTTTTATTTTTTGTTTCAGCCCCTGCCTATCGCTGAAACCTATGCGTACCTCCGAGTTAACCTAAACTGAACACTAGCATCCAGTCAAGTTATTCCTTCACTTTATCATCCACCAGGGTACCCTGGTGGATGAATTAATCTATATTACTTATATCATGATTAGGTGGCCACTTAAGGTGGATTATCCATGTTATAAGTAATAAGTACGATCTTATGCCGGAAAAGAGATGATTCGAACATCCAGGTGTAAAAACACAATACTTAGCAAATATCTTGCCCTACCAATGGCGACTTTTCCTTTTTTTTTACAATATTATAACATGCGAGTTAAGTCGGCTTCGATCCGACATCAGCTTCCTTGACAAGGAAGTTCTTTACCAATTAAGTTATTAACTCTAATTATTACATAATAATGCAGCCAACTGAACTCGAATCAGTATACTTCGCTTGGAAGGCGATAATTCTACCAATTGAACTATAGCTGCTTATATTATAGCATAAAAAGAATTTTGTATAAAAAAGTATGTAAACTAGTAATAAATATATATATTTCAATATATAACTATCTCAATTAATAAAAGACTTAAAATAAAAAATATTTATATAAATATATAACTATTTCAATTAATAAAGACTTTTAATAAAAAAAAATCATATATGTCTATATAACTATCTCAAAAAAATAAACACTTGTAATATCTTTATAATTTACTATTTCAAAAAATACAAACTTGTAATATCTTTATAATTTACTATTACAAAAAAAATATAAAACTTTAAAATATAATGATCGTTTACTATTTAAAATAATATAAAAATATAAAAACTTGCAAAAAAATAAAGATAAACTATCTATTATAAATTTAAGAGATCTTAAAGTTCTAGAGCTTTACTTATTCGGTACATTTAAATCTTATGTTGAAAGTAACTTTAACAAAAATGGAGCTAGAAGTGCTAAAGTGTACTATGCTTAAAGGTCTGAGAATAAAAATATAGCTATTATAAGATCTTTAAATTATAAAGATTTAATATCTAGTGCTGTTACTGAAAAAAAAAAAGTAGTTATATGTTGAGTTACTACTCCAGAATTACATTTGTAATTGATACTCAAATAGATAACTAATAACTAGCTAGCGCTTTGCGAGCGCACACAACACTAAAGACACTACGCTTCTTTATATAGTTACACGAGAAAACATACTATTTATTGAACTTAAATGTTGAAAATTGAAGGTTCCTGTAGGTTTAGGTAGACTAGGTGAAATGTATCAATTAATAAAATACAATAAAGCTCATTTAGGTACGTTATAGGGGAGGGGGGTAGTGTTAACATTAGAAGCACAGTTGGCTTCTAATAAAAAGAATAATGTTTTATTTACAATAGTAATGTATTAGATATGTAAATATATTATTTCATCATTATTATGATGGTAAGTATATAAAGAAACTATTACGGATAAATAAGCTATATATTAAAGACGTATAAAAAGTGTTCTTGGAAAAATCCATTTTGTAAACGGAGCGAATTGAAATATCTTAGTAGCTTCAGGAATAAAAATCAAATGAGATTCCGTAATTAGCTATAACTGTTATGGAAAAGCCTTTAAAGTAAAACGGAAATAATCTGTTTGAATTTAGGGAAACCTTTCTCTAAGGCTAAATATGATATATAAGCGATAGTGAAGCAGTACCGTGAGGGAAATTTTTGAAATAGTAGTTTTATAAGCAGCTCAAGTTTAATTTAAAAGTATAATGAGAGCGTACCTTTTGCATAATGGGTCAGCAAGTTAATATTAGATGCGAGAAAAAGAGTACAGAAAAGATTAGGAAGTAAAACTTAATATATTTTTAGTTTAATGCTAAAAATTAAAAAGAGAATGAAAACGAAATGAGTAAGGTAATTAACTCTTATTCCTAGATAAACCGATTATTAATTAATGATTAAGTATCTAATATTAGACCCGAAGCCTAGTGATCTTACCATGATCAGGGTTATAAAGGCCTGAACGGGTTATCGTTGTAAAGATATCCGATGAATTGTGGTAAGTTAGTGAAAGACAAAACTGACTAGGATAGCTGGTTTTCTGCGAAACCTATATAAGTAGGTAATGTGAATTACATCATAGCAGGTACAGAACTGTGATCTCGGACAAGGTATGTTGTTTTCTTAGCGCTTTGCTCGCAAAGCGCTAAGGATGATGGCATGGTTTTTGTATACATCGGGGAATCCCGAAGATTTTATCGGCGAGAATTTGCTCTCGAAAGGGCAATGATGGATTTTGCATAATCGGACATAGTACGATAAGGTTGTATGTCTAAAGGGAAACAGCCCAGAACAAGAGTTAAAGGTTCCAAAATTATTGTTAAGTGAAAATAAGGAAGTTTTCTTCAAATACAACCAGGAAATAGGCTTAGAAGCGGCCATTTTTTGAAGACCTCGTAACAGAGCACTGGTTTAACATTAAAAGTTGAAAGCACCGAAAATTTAACGGATCTAAAACAATATACCGAAACCTTGTCTATAAATAAACCTATTTTAAGATTTATACCAAATTATTATCTTAAGTATTTTTATTTATGGGGTAGCAGAACGTTGGGCATGTCTTAGACTTAATGTTTTTAATATTAAGTAGGTTAACTCGATTGTTTATTATCTAAACCAAGTAGGTTAAGCACTTATTTGTTAGGGGTGGTATAATGACTTGTTAACAAGATGACCCCAAGTGAGAATGCTGGCATGAGTAACGAAAAAGGGATAGCCCCTCGCCTTAAGCTTATGGTATTTAAATAAAGTAACGGCCTCTAAGTTTTGTCCTAAAGGATTAAACGATGAGAAAAATCTTCAGGTATGTCTAACAACATTGAAAATTTAAAGACTAGCTTCGTGTAAAAAAAAAATCAGCACGTTGTGATGTGTGAGTAAACAGTGTTCTGGAAAAAGGCGACCAATATTTATGATCGTAACAATCAACGGTCAGGTCTAACAAAGATATAAATAGTAAATAACCGTACCTAGATACTACCACAAGTAAGCAAGTAGAGTATACAAAGGCGTTTGAGTTAACAATCATTAAGGAACTCGGCAAAATGACACCGTAACTTAGGGATAAGGTGTGCCATCCTTATCGATGAATATAAGATAAGGAGAGGAGACATAAAATGGCGTTGTACGACTGTTTAATTAAAACAAAGCACTTTGCATAAGATGACAAATCAAAGTATTGAGTGTGAATTCTGCCCGATGTTGGCTGGTTAACGGATTTTCTTAGCTGACTAAAATAAGCTAGGTTTTGAAGGAAACCCCAATCAATGGCGGCCTTATCGATGAGGGTCCTAAGGTAGCGGAATACCTTGGCCGTTAAATGCGGTCTTGCATGAATGATTTAACGATACAACAGCTGTCTCAATGATTGGCTCAGTGAAATTGGAATAACTGTGCAGATACAGTTTACCTCTAGTTAGACGAGAAGACCCTATGCAGCTTTACTGTTTGTAGTTATTGAATACAATGGGACAAGTAGTAGCGTATAAGGTAGTTGAAAAGATACAATTGAAACACCTTTACTTAGTTTATTGTATTAGTAGCCAACTAGGAAGAGTGGAAGGTAAGTATTGTTAAGACGCATAATCGTATAATTGTTAAGACGCATTATCGCAGAATCGTTAAGACGTATTATCGCAGAATCGTTTAAGATTTAAGTGGAAGGGGTTTTGTAGTATTATATAGTGGTTGGATAAAAAAAAGAAACTTGGTAATCCACTATCACCTTACTATAGACATATTACATGCTTTTTCAAATACACAAAACACTTAGGTTGTATATGAGGATAGCATTATGTTGAGGCAATACTTGCTCTGGAATTAATAGTAAGCAGAAAAACTACAAAGCTTATCCTATAAAAGATATTAAACGCACCACAAAAGGATGCGTTTTATATTTGGAAACATTTGCTATTAGACAGTTTATGCGGGGCACAGATCCCACAAAAAGTACCTGGGTGTATCCAAAGTTAATTTTGTAAATTTATTGGCAATAAAATTTGTCAATATATAAATATATTATATAGCAAAAGCTTTTGCTTTTACTTGTATAATGTATTTTTTTATTTTAATCTGTAATGTATTGCTATCAATATATTCAGTTATTTATCTATTAAGTTAGATTTATTTATTTTTTTTAAGTAAGATTTTACCTATATGGAAAATAGTAGTAAATAAAACCCTAACAATAGTAGGGTTTTAATTTGTTTTCTTAATATGCTAACCCTTTTGGAAGGTATTAAGAAAATGATTATTATTTTACTTTAAAAGTTTAATGGCTTAATCTTGCTTTACTGTTTGACTTACACGTCTATCAGTTGCGTAAGCAGGGCATATGATCACAAGATGCATAAAGGAAAGGTCTTGGATTTTTGAAAAAGCTACGCTAGGGATAACAGGCTAATTGCGCCAGAGAGTACAAATTGAGTGCGCAGTTTGGCACCTCGATGTCGGCTTAGCTCATCCACATGAATGCAGAAATCATGAAGGGTACGACTGTTCGTCGATTAAAGAGCTACACGAGCTGGGTTAAATACGTCGTGAGACAGTATGGTTTCTATCTTCTAGAGGAAATTAGAGTAAAATAAGGATATGCCCTTCGTACGAAAGGAGTTGGGTATGGTAACCTCTGGTTTACCTGTTGTTTATGAATTAATATATTCTGTGTTATTTTTAGCAGTTATTATCAGTAATACTAGAGTAGCTTATCTGCGATTTGCGCTTTAGGTTAAAAGTACCACTAAATAATCTACAGATACTCATGTACAGATATATCATAGGCACGGCAGGAAACCCACGTTAGTTATAGATAAGTGCTGAAAGCATATAGGCGCGAAGCATATCTTAAGATACTCTTAAATATACGTGGTAGAATACCACGAGTATTAGTGTAAGCGCGAAGCGTTATACATTAATACTGTATAGGCTTTTGCTTTAAGGATTTTAATGTCTTCAGGTAAAAAGTACTAATTTTATTAATAACTAAATAACATACTTATCATACATAAACTAATATTGCTATTTAATAAGCGTTAAATTAGTTTTGCGCATCATTTATAAAAAAAAGGCAAGCTACACAGATACATACTTCTTTTATAGAAAGGAAAGCTAACATACTTTCTAACTTAACGTTTTGCAATATAATTTAGCCTGGTTAGCATAAAAGCAATGCACCCGTTTTGTAATCGGAAGAAGTAAGTGCGATACTTACACTGGGCTCTTAAAGGGTAAACAACTTTTTACGAATAGTTATTTAACGGTTTTCTTCTCAAAGAAAAAAAAAGTATCTATTTCTATCACACACACATATCTTGTGATATATCATGCGCTAAAGACAAATGCGGGTTGGTGTAATAGTAACATAAATGGCTCATGTCCATTAGATGAAAGTGCGATTCTTTTGCCCGTTTTAATGTTTTATTTAATAAAACAAGCGCACGCTTCGCGCTAAGCGTAAAAAAAAAAGGCTATAGCTTAATTGGTAGAGCAAACTGCTCATGATAGTTCAGATGAGTGTTCAAGTCACTCTGGCCTTATGCACTATTTATATATAGTTTCGTGTTACATTTTGTTGTGCAAAGCAAGTGTGCCCTATAGCTAATTAATATCCGAGTGCTGGAATTGGTAGACAGGGAAAATTTAAGCTTTTCTGATATTTAATCGTAAACGTTCAAGTCGTTTCTCGGATACATTTTTTTTTACCTAATTTATACACTCTTATTATAAAACGCCGCACACTTTGTGTGGGACAAATCTTTATGTTTTCTAGAGGTATTCATATGTATCTATTTACCTTTGTCTTTAGGTAACTTTGTATTATTTGTTCATTCAGCTTTTACTCAAAAAGAATTAAATGAATTTAAACCGTCGACTTTAAACAATAATAGGCGAAAAACTGGTATATACAAATCGACTCACAAGCAATCAGAAAAATTATACATTGGATCTGATATAGATTTAAGTAAAAGACTTAGCAATTATTTTAACTCATCCTGAAAAAAGAAACCATTGCTAATAACAGTATTATTTACAAAGCTCTGTTAAACTATGGCTATTCATGTTTTACTTTAGAAATTCTTGAATATTGTCATTAAATATATTTATAGAAAAAAAACTATATTACCTAGATACACTAAAGCCTGAATATAACATAGCTAAACACGCAGGTTTTGTTTTAGGCTTAAAACACACTGAAGCATTTATTGAGGCTATTAGAAAGCATAAACTAGGAGTACTTCGTACTGGAGAAGAAAAACTAAGTATTGCTAATATCAGCCCTAGTGCATCTTCTGTGGCTGTTACAGAGATAGAAACAGGAATAGTTAAATATTTTTTAATCTATTATAAATGCAGCAAATTACATAGGAACTCACCACTCTTATACCGCAAAATGTATAAAAAAAAAAATAACGGTATTTACACAGAAAGCAAGTACATAACTAAACCAGCAACCTAATAAAAAAAAAAAATGGTAAATAATAGTTTAAGACCCACTAGTCAAGTGGTTAAGACATAACGCTTTCACCGTTACATCTCGGGTTCGAACCCCGAGTGGGTTAAAAAAAAGTTATACTACCATTACTCACTCGCGAAGCGAAAGCAAAACGCTGTGTTATGTACGCCTAGTTATCGCATCACTCGCTATTCTTAAAACAAAGTGTGCACTGTATCTTTAGTGTTGTGTGCGTTAGAGCAAAAAAATTAAAAAAGGGGATATAGTTTAATTGGTAAAACTGCGATTTTGCATATCGTTATTTTAGGATCGAGTCCTAATATCTCCATTTATTTACTATCACGCTTCGCGCAAAATATAAGGCTCGAGAAGCTCAACCCGGTAGAGCGGAACTCTGAAGATGTTTAGGTTGTAAGTTCAAATCTTATCTCGAGCAAAGAAGTATAAAAAAGTAAAACAAATTATCTAGATTTAATTAAAATACTTAAGCAAAAATATTTACATATAATTATTAACTCAATTGGTAGCATTTACCTAGATATTATCTACGCAAAAAAAAGGTGGATATAGTTCAATAGGTAGAGCAGCTGTATGTGGCACAGTAAGTTCTCAGTTCAAGTCTGGGTATCCACCCATGTTAATATTCATTTATACATATTTAAACACAATTCTATTTTTTAATTCCCTTACTTTAAAACGGGACAAATTAATATTTATTTTCGTAAATTTTTAATCAATAAGAGAATGGACATATTTCTTTCATTATGTTTATGTTGGTTGTTATTAAAAGTCACAAGATTATTTTTTTTTTTGTTTTACTATACTAGGTATAGACTACTTGTATGCTTCAGTAGTAGGATTATACGCATGTGTATTAGCTACAGCTTATATTTGTTTAAATACCAGAAATTTAAGTTTAATATTTATATTATTATATTTATTACTGCAACTTTTTTAGCTTTCATGTCTCCTTATTTACTTTTAATACCAGCTAACTTAATAATGGCATATCTACTAGAAACAGGCGATTATATTAGCAGTTATATTTCAGGTTTACATAACTTAAGTAGTGGTGCTAGTTTTGGTAAAGCAGGGTGATCTGCTCAAGTAGGGTCAAGTACTCAAGCAGGATATAGTACTTAAGCAGGGTCAAGTACTCAAGCAGGGTTAGATAATCAAGGTAGATCACAAGGTATAGGTGGGTTAAGCGAAAGTATAGCGGATATATATGAGATAGCGACCCGTGGCCAAGCTGCTGTAAGAAATGGGGTTATAGCCAATGGATACAACCCTTATAAATCAAACCTGCCGTATGCTGCAAAATTAGCAGATAAACTGGTTAGTTTACGTGCTACAAATAACCACTTGCAAACACCTACAAAGTAATTGCCTGGTGACGCTAGGTATTTAAATCTAATGATACGTGTTTACCACCCTAATTATAAGCCTAATGCTCATTATACTAACACTCGGAGGTTTAGACAATTTCTAAAAAGATTAGATTAATTGTAAAAGTAACAAGGTATATTAGGGCAAAAACAAATAAAAGCCCGAGTAGTTCAACTGGTTAGAACATTAATTTCATGCATTAATAATGGGAATTCGAATTTCTCCTCTGGCTCAAAGTATACGAGAGATCGTATACGAGAGATCGTATACTTTAAATGACAAATGTCTAAATTTTTTAGATAAAATCCGATAAAGACGTTGAAGCTATATTAGAAGACATTGAAGCTAAATATAAAGACATTGAAAAAAAAAAAAAAGTTTAAACAAAATAATATATATTTATTAATTAGTAGTACTGGAAAAAAGAAATAAAAAAAAATTAATAAATAAAAATAATAAATAAAAAAAATCATTTTATTTTTATATAGAGATATAATTAAAAGAAAGAGTTCAATTGCTTATAACATTAATTTAATACATTAAATTAAGAATGATAATAATATTTTCTCTTCCGGCTAAATCATAGTATTATTACATAAAAAGGTTTTATCGTTTTTTTTACTAAAAAACCTTGTTTAATTATTAGTAATAAATAGTGTAAAATTACATCTTATGATCTTTAGTTTAAATATACTTAGTTTTACTCTTAAAACTTAATTAAGGTTTAATTTTTATTAGTATAATTATCGCTTAATAACATTTTTTATTTAACAAAAAAATGTTATATATACCAACATTTATTTCTGTTATAGAAGTTTTATTAGTTACTATACCTGTTTTACTTACTGTTGCTTTTGTTACTGTAGCTGAAAGAAAAACGATGGCCAGTATGCAAAGAAGATTAGGTCCTAATGTTGTAGGGTATTATGGATTATTACAAGCATTTGCCGATGCCCTTAAGCTTTTACTAAAAGAGTATGTATCTCCTACCCAAGCTAATTTAGTATTATTTTTCTTAGGTCCTGTTATAACTCTTATTTTCGCATTATTAGGTTATGCAGTAGTACCTTACGGTCCTGGATTAGCTATATGAGACTTTGATCTGGGTATTTTATATATGTTAGCTGTTTCTTCATTAGCTACTTATGGTATATTATTAGCAGGATGATCTGCTAATTCTAAATATGCTTTTTTAGGGTCACTTAGAAGTACAGCACAACTAATAAGTTATGAATTGATATTGAGTTCAGCTATATTACTTGTTATATTACTAACAGGTAGTCTAAATTTAACTGTTAATATAGAAGCTCAAAGATCTATATGATTTATTGTACCATTATTACCCGTATTTATAATATTTTTCATAGGTTCTGTAGCAGAAACTAATAGAGCTCCTTTTGATTTAGCAGAAGCTGAATCTGAGTTAGTGAGTGGATTTATGACAGAGCACGCTGCAGTTGTATTTGTATTCTTCTTTTTAGCCGAATACGGTAGTATTGTACTTATCTGTATATTAACTACTATATTATTTTTAGGTGGTTATTTACTAAACTTTTCACCATTATTGTATTTATTACAAGAAATTGATTACGATGGTTCAATTATTAGCCAACTTGAGATCTTTTCTAGCCCATTAATTGAAGGACTTTTCTCTGGTTTAGCTTTAGGTATTAAATCGTGTATAATGGTATTTGTATTTATCTGAGTTAGAGCTTCTTTCCCTAGAATACGTTTTGATCAGTTAATGTTATTCTCTTGAACTATTTTACTACCGGTAGTTATAGCTTTTATTGTTGTTGTACCTTGTATAATTTACAGTTTTGATATAATACCTAGTAACGTAGCTTTATTTTAAATATAGCTTAAATTATATATCTATTATAATAAAATAAATATATCTACATTCTCTATAGTACTTTTGCCCTTACTTTATTATAAAGTATAGCTATAAGCTTAGTTTTTGAAGCTATTATTAATTTTTAATCTTATATGATTTATAAAGACCTTTTTATGTTAAAAAGTAATCCTTGTTATACATCTTGGAGTAAACTATCTAAAACCTTACCAGAATTTTTTCTTATAAAGTTAAACCTTTCTATTACCTTACTTACAATCAATATATAGTATGTAATAAGGGATTTTTTCTTGATAAGAAAAAAAAGGAACAAAAAAGGTTAGAAAAGATTACAAAATATAATAAAAAAAAAAAAAAAACAAAACAAAATAAATATATTTACATTCTCTATAGTACTTTTGCCCTTACTTTATTATAAAGTATAGCTATAAGCTCAGGTTTTGAGGCTATTATTTATTATTTTATGTTAGATTTATATCTTTTGAATGAAACCTTTACTAATGGTTTAAATCACGGTTTATTATTTTTTGCCTCACTAGCATCAATTTTTTGTGGTATTTTTGTTATAGTTAGCAAAAATCCGATAGTTTCAGTTTTATTTTTAATAGGACTATTTTTAAATATAGCTGGTTATCTAATGTTGTTAGGAATTAATTTTATAGGTTTATCTTACTTATTAGTATATGTGGGTGCTGTATCTATTTTATTTTTATTTATCCTAATGTTAATTAATGTAAGAATATCTGAACTTACTACTGATAATAGTAACAGTATTCCATTAGCTATCATGATTGGTGTTTTTTTTAATGTAACACTATACAAATTATTACCTACAAATCTAAGTTCAATATTTAATGTAGATGCATATTCAAACATGGAAAGTGTGAATAATATGTCCTATACTACTCACTACACTCCTATGAGTATAAAGGATTTAAATACTTTAAGTTCAAATAGTGACATATTATTTGTTAGTTCCCACATTTGAGATGGTGCCTTAGCTGAAACATCTCACATTACAAGTATTGGTAACATAATATACACTAGTTACCCCTTATGGCTATTAATAACATCTATTATATTATTACTAGCCATGGTAGGAGCTATAGTTATAACAATTAAACAAAAATCATAAAGAGATGCAGTACTTTGATTATAACATTAATGTATATATCTATAGTTTTATAGATTTAACCCAGGATATTATTTTTTACTTTTTTATAGGAACATTTTACGGTCTAGATCCTAATTGAGATGGTACAGAACTTATGTTAGCCCATTATATCGACAATATGTCTTTAAAATATAGTATATTATTATCCTGTATTAGTACAACAGGTATAATTGGTATTATTTTAATGGCTAGTCCTTTAATGGACAAACAAATTAATGATATATCTAGACAAATTTCAGAAAATAAACCAGATAATAAACAGAAAATTCCAATGAATTTAGTTTGCTCAGAAGCCAAAGCGCATGGGGTTTGGAATTTCTGAGCTTTTGTCTATAATGAAAAAGACCCTAGTGGTGCTCATTTAGACAGATTATTTGATAGATTACCACGAGTAAAAGAAATGCGTTACATAGATGGAGTAGGATATAACGGATTTGTTTTTAGACCTTCTATAGGGATGGGTGAAGGTAATTTTTCTCACTTTAACTTTTTAGGTACGAAAGTTAAAATAAATAACAGAGTATTAGGTGAATTACAAGAAACACACCAAATCTATTCTGGTTTTTTAGGATCTAATCCTGATTTACCGCGTGTGGGTGATACATTATTTTTAAGACAGTTTTTTGATAAAGCACATATCAAAAAAGAAGATTCATATATTTCAGATTATGAGTCAGTATCTGGAGATGAATCTTCTCCGTAAAATATCTTCTTATATAAAAAAAGAAAAAAAAACAAAAAAAAAAATATATATATATTATTATTAGTTATAAACATTTTTATAACCTTACTAAACAATTTAGCCTAACGACTTGCTTTGCTAGCGAAAAGGATAAATTCGGTATTTACTAGGAAAATTTGTTAATTTTTTTTTAATCTATTAATCAATGTTACTTATCTTATTGCTTTTAATACCTTTAATGGGTGTATTCCTTATATCTACAACTACATACAACGATAATTATGTAAACAATGATAGAGTTTCAAGTTTAAAACAAACTAAAGTAATAGCTTTAACTACATCAATAATAAATTTTTTTGTTTCTTTGATAGTGTTTATGTTATTTAATTTTAGCAACAATCAATTTCAATTTGTACAAGAATATCATAAAATCAATAGTTTTGACTTCTATTTAGGAGTAGACGGACTATCTATATATTTTGTTCTTTTAACTACAATGATTATGCCTATATCACTTTTATCAAATTGAAATTCAATTTCAGAAAACGTAAAGTCTTATGTAATTATAATATTATTGTTAGAAACATTATTATTAGCAGTGTTTTTAGTATTAGATATATTACTTTTTTATATTTTCTTTGAAAGTATACTACCTCCTTTGTTTATACTGATAGGTTTATTTGGTTCTAGTAATAGAGTTAGAGCTAGTTTCTACTTATTTTTATATACATTATTAGGTTCTTTATTTTTATTATTATCTATACTTACAATGTCATCAATAATGGGAACAACTGATTTTGACGCTTTATACAAAACAAACTTTAACTTTACTACTCAGTTGTTTTTATTTTATGGTATTTTTATAGCTTTTGCTGTTAAAACTCCTACTATATTCTTAAATACTTGACTTTTAAAAGCCCACGTTGAATCACCTTTAGGTGGAAGTATAATATTGGCAGCTATCGTGTTAAAGCTTAGTTTATATGGTATATTAAGATTAATATTACCATTACTTCCTAAAGCTTATATATACTTTACATCTGTAATATATGTTATAGGTGTTATTACTATTATATACGCTAGTTTTAGTACTTTAAGAACAATAGATGTTAAAGAACTGATAGCTTATAGTTCTGTATCACACGCCGCAGTTTATCTACTAGGTGTATTCAGTAATTCAGTACAAGGTATAGAAGGTGCTATTACACTAGGATTAGCCCACGGTTTTGTATCATCTGGTCTATTTATATGTGCTGGTGGTATTTTATATGACAGATCATCTACTAGATTAATTACTTTTTATAGAGGTATAGCACAAGTAATGCCTTTATTTTCTGTACTATTCTTCATACTTTGTTTAGGTAATGCTGGAACACCTTTAACTGTTAATTTTGTTGGTGAATTTATGAGTTTATATGGAACATTTGAAAGATTACCTTTATTAGGTGCATTTGCTAGTTCTTCTATTGTATTAAGTGCAGCATACACTATGTATATGTTCAATAGAATAGCTTTTGGAGGGTCGTACTCAAGATTCTTTAAATTTAATATTCCCGATTTAAACAAAAGAGAATTTGTTATATTATTTACACTAGTTGCATTTACTATAGTATTAGGGATATACCCTGCTCCTATACTAGATGGTTTACATTACTCTGTATCTTTACTAACATACCATGCCCCTTAAAAAAAAAATTTTTTTTTTTTACTATATTCATCTGTTTTTATTAATTAAGATAGTTACTTATTAAATTAGTTACTTTTTTAATAAAGCAGAAGCTAAAGGGGCAAATATTTTTATTTGTTTGCTTTGCCTTTGGTTTAATGTATAAATATACAGTATTTATGTATTACTATAATTAGGAGAGCTTAACTTAACGGTAAAGTATGTGACTTTTAATCGCTCTAATATGAGTTCAAATCTCATAGCTCTTATACTTTTACGTTTCTTTTTAGTAAACTTATACCATATTTATTAACTTTAAGTTATGTTTTATTTTAACCAGCGATTATTATATTATATTTATATTTTAAATGTTTTTTTCTTTAACTTTTGTAGCTTTTCTTTACTTTTTTTATTTGTAAGATACCTAATATTAATCGATTCCCCGCCATCAATTTATATGAGAGAAATCTAGAAGTAAAGAATAGTAAAATATCTCTTTGATTAGAACGTTGATTCTTATCAAGTAATGCTAAAGACATAGGTACGCTTTATCTTATCTTTTCTTTGTTTTCAGGTTTACTTGGAACAGCATTTTTATTTTTCGGTGCTTATTCCTTTTCCTTATGTATTTTGAGAATGTTAGTGACATAAAAGATATATATTTCTATTCTTTAATTACATTAGTAATATATTAGTATATATATTTGTAAGATATTAATTGAGTTTGATGATGGCTCTGATTGAACGCTGTCCAAAGGCTTGACACATGCTAATCATACGGCATTTTTATTACTATAATTTTGTTATAAATCATAACTTAGGCGTAGTAAGAAAATGAAGTGGTGTAAAGGTGAGTATATAATAATTTGTCAACCTTAAAGTAAGGAAAAAAAAATTCCTTATAAAGTATTTGATACTGGATAAAAGTTGACCATACAAAAGAAAATAATTTTCGCTTTAAGATGCTCAATTATTTCCGAGTAAGTGGTAGTTAAGGTAATGACTTAACTAGCTTAAGCTCGTAGTCGAAACTGAAAGGTTTATCGACCACATTGGGTCTGAAAAAACCCCAATACGTCTAGTACAGCAGTGAGGAATATTGGTCAATGGCCTAACGGCCGAACCAGCCATTTGGAGGAATGTGATACTTTGTGCTTTTAATGTAATGTATCTAATTTAACGGCTATGCCGTATATAGTTCTAGATAGATGATTGATAATGACAGTTTTCTATCTATAGGTCTTGACCAAATCTTGTGCCAGCAGTCGCGGCAATACAAGTAAGACTAGTGTTATTCATCTTTATTAGGTTTAAAGGGTACCTAGACGGTATTTCTAGCCCCAAAAGGGAACAGATTTACTAGAGTTTTATGTGAGAGGTAAATATTAGAACCATTGGAGTAGAGATGAAATTTTATTATACTAATGGGACGGGTAACGGCGAAAGCAAGCCTTTATGTAATAACTGACGTTGAGGGACGAAGGCTTAGGTAGCGAATAGGATTAGATACCCTAGTAGTCCTAGCAGAGAATTATGAATGTTATAGATTAAAATTATTTGGTGTATAAATGAAAGTGTAAGCATTCCACCTCAAGAGTAATGCGGCAACGCAGGAACTGAAATCATTAGACCGTTTCTGAAACCAGTAGTGAAGTATGTTGTTTAATTCGATAATCCTCGAAAAACCTTACCACAAATTGAATGATATAGTATTACTAGGGTAATACTTATATTACAAGTGTTGCACGGCTGTCTTTAGTTAATGTCGTGAGACCTTGGTTAGATCCATTAAATTAACGTAAAACCCTTGCTTTATTTAATAATACATAGAGTACTTTTCCAAAAATTATTGGAAATAAAAGGGATTAAGTCAAGTCATCATGACCTTAATATTGTGGGCTATGGACGTGCCACATATGTTTGTACAAAAGGAGGCGAAAATGCGAATTTTAGCTAATCCTTAAAACAGAATATAATATGGATTGTAGTCTGAAATTCGACTGCATGAATAAGGAATTACTAGTAATCGTGAGTCACCACATCACGGTGAATTTAATCTCAGATAGGTACTAACCACTCGTCAGGCGCTGAAAGAAGTGCGTGCAATAAGTTTGGCTCTTTAATAAATCTTCCTATTAATAATTAGTTAATATTTAGATCTAGTTAATAGTTCTATAAGATACTTTATTAAACAGTCTTCGTATGCGTGACTTTGATTGGTGTTAAGTCGAAATATGGTTCGTGTAGCGGAAGTTGCACGGGAATAATAAACATTAACAACACCCCCCCCCCCACCAAAAAAAAAAAGGAAGGTTCCATTTGTTGGTATGATGGGTTGAGCTGTAAACTCAATAGCTAGGGCTGTCGAAGGTTCAATTCCTTTTCTTCCTATAAAATATTAACTAGTAGTATAAAGCGTTTGCTTAAATCTCCTCCGCAATAGTCAAAATTGATAAAAAGCCTTCATAGCTCAACGGCAGAGCGGAATACTGTTAATATTCTGATAGATGTTCAATTCATCTTGAAGGCTTAGTTTTAGCACATAACTCTTACTTTTAGCACATAACATTTATTTTTAGCACATAACACTTACTTTGCACAAAAAGATGTGTGTATGTCTTTTATAACCTAAGCAAAATAAAAGCGTGTTAACTCAAGCGGTAGAGTATTGTGCTACGGACACAAAAGTTATAAGTTCAAGTCTTATGCACGCTTAAATTAATTTTAATTACAAATTAATATTGATGGTGCAACGCTTGTCTTTTAATGCGCTTTGTGGCAAAGTTATAATATTAAGGGATATGTGGTAGAAGGTTCTACATTTTGATTGCAAATCGAAAATTTGGGGTTCAATTCCTCCGTATCTCTTTCAACTTCATACTTCACAGAACTAAGTGTGTATATCTCTACTTTTTGTCCTAGCACAAAGTGATAAATAAGCCTTATATAATATGGAATATATATAATTATTCATAATTAATATTATTATCTTATTGACTCTTATTAGCTTAAAAGGTAGAGCAGGATTTTTCTACAGTCCGAGGTTCAAGTTCAAGTCTTGAGTAAGTGTAGATAATAAAGTGTACTACTTATAAATTATAGGTTTATATTAAAAGAGAAGTTTTTGTTTTTATGCAAGATAGTGCATCTTTGCGTCAACAAAGTATTAGTACTTTATTATTTTGTGCTATAAAACTATTAATATTATTTATTTATTTTTATTATGACGAATTTTTTTAATCTTTTCACTGTAACATGTGACGCACCTAGACCATGAGGTGTTTATTTTCAAGATAGTGCCAGTCCTCAAATGGAAGCTTTAGTAGAACTGCACGATAATATTATGTTCTACTTAGTTATTATTTTATTCGGTGTTGCCTGAATATTAATTTCTATTATTAGAAATTACGTTTATAGTAAATCTCCAATTAGTAATAAATACCTTAACCACGGTACACTTATAGAATTAATATGAACAATAACTCCTGCTTTAATATTAATTTTAATAGCATTTCCATCATTCAAATTATTATATTTAATGGACGAAGTTACAGATCCATCTTTAACTGTTTTTGTTGAAGGACACCAATGATACTGAAGTTACCAATACCCTGATTTTCTTAATAATGACGACGAAGAATTAGAATTTGATTCTTACTTAGTACCTGATTCTGACTTAGAAGACGGAGGATTAAGATTATTAGAAGTTGATAACAGAGTTATCCTACCAGAACTAACTCATGTTAGATTTATAATCTCTTCTGGTGACGTTATACATTCTTATGCTTGTCCCGCTTTAGGTATAAAATGTGATGCTTACCCTGGAAGACTTAATCAAGTATCTGTACTTGTAAATAGAGAAGGAACATTTTTTGGACAATGTTCAGAAATTTGTGGGATTTTACATAGTTCTATGCCTATTGTTATAGAATCTATCTCACTTGAAAAATTCCTATCTTGATTACAAGAACAATAAAAACTTGGAAAACTAAAAAACATTAAAAAAAAAGGAATTAGCTCAATTGGTGGAGCAACCGTTTTACACACGGAAGGTTAGGTGTTCAAATCACCTATTCCTTATCTGATATTGTACTGTAGTTTAATAACACTATATATATATATTTTTTTTACTATGCCAGAATTCACAAGAGTAAGACGTCAAAATTTAGCCTGAAAAACATTAAGCAGCAACCCTAATCAAATAATAGGGTCTTTTTTAGAAACTGTTCCTTATTATAAAGGGATATACCCTGATCATTATTTCGTATTTGGTCTGCATGTTATGCAGCGAGGAGCAAGTGTTGTATTGTGACAGAAACCCGTAAGAGATAATCTGTCTGCCCAGGTAATATGAGAGGCCACAACTAAATATTTAGATGGCCTTGATCCTGATATATTAGCCAGCCACAAAAGACATGGCTGAGTTATGACAATGGACGCTCATGCTCGTTTTGCTTAAAAAAAAAAAGACTAATGTAATAGGTGTAGTAATTGCGGCTTTAATTTTAGGTGTAGCAAGAAATCCCTCGTTAAGAGGACAACTATTTTCTTACGCTATATTAGGTTTTGCTTTTTCAGAAGCAACTGAATTGTTTGCTCTCATGATGGCTTTTTTGCTATTATATGTAGCTTAACATATTACACGAAATAATAATAATTTAAAATGTGATATTTTATATTATATTATGACACAACAATAATTAATATTAAAAATAATTATACTTTAAGCAGATTTTTAATGTAAAAAATAAATTTACACAGATACACTTCAAAATATATACATATTAATAAATTTAAATAAAATGAGAATTTTTAAAAGTCACCCTTTAATCAGCTTAGTTAATGGATACTTAGTTGATTCACCTCAACCTTCAAACATTAGCTACCTATGAAATTTCGGTTCGCTACTTGGTTTTTGTTTAGTTATACAAATAGTAACAGGTGTAACTTTAGCTATGCATTACAACCCTAGTGTATTAGAAGCATTTAATTCAGTTGAGCACATAATGAGAGACGTTAATAACGGATGATTAATACGTTACTTACACTCAAATACAGCTTCAGCTTTCTTCTTTTTAGTGTACTTACACATAGGAAGAGGTTTATACTACGGATCTTACAGAGCACCAAGAACATTAGTATGAACAATAGGTGTGGTAATATTTATATTAATGATGGCTACAGCTTTCTTGGGTTATGTTTTACCGTACGGTCAAATGAGTTTATGAGGTGCAACAGTTATTACTAACCTTATGAGTGCAATACCATGAGTAGGACAAGATATAGTTGAATTTATTTGAGGTGGTTTCTCTGTAAATAACGCTACTTTAAATAGATTTTTCGCATTACACTTTGTATTACCTTTCGTATTAGCTGCCTTAGCATTAATGCATTTAATTGCATTACACGATAGTGCAGGATCAGGTAATCCATTAGGTGTTTCAGGTAATTACGATAGATTACCTTTTGCTCCATACTTCATATTCAAAGATTTAATAACTATATTCTTATTTATCGTAGTATTATCGGTATTTGTTTTCTTTATGCCTAATGTTTTAGGTGATAGTGATAACTATATTATGGCTAACCCAATGCAAACTCCACCTGCTATAGTTCCTGAATGATACCTATTACCATTCTATGCTATATTAAGATCTATACCTAATAAATTACTAGGAGTTATAGCAATGTTTGCTGCAATATTAATATTATTAGTTATGCCATTTACAGATTTAGGAAGAAGTAGAGGTTTACAATTTAGACCTTTAAGTAAAATAGCTTTCTTTATCTTTGTAGCTAACTTCTTAATATTGATGCAAATTGGAGCTAAACACGTTGAAACACCATTCATAGAGTTTGGTCAAATAAGTACTGTTTTATATTTTTCACATTTCTTAATTATAGTTCCTTTAGTTAGTTTACTTGAAAATACATTAGTAGATGTTAATTCGAGAAGCAAATAGAAAAATAATTATGGTTCAGACTATAATAATTTTATACTTTTATTAAGCTTTACTAAAAAAAAAAAACACAGTATTTTACTAAAAGTAAACGTAATGCTTTTGTTTAATGTTAATTTCTTTATTAATTTCTCTATTAGTTTCAAATGCCGTTACTTTAAGACGGGACAAATCAATATTATTTTCCAGAATTGTTATAACTGGCCTACTTTTTGCCAGCTTTTTAGCTTTAAACAATCTATTTACTAAAGCATTGGAAAAAGGTATAGGTATATACGGCGGATTATTTAATGTAACAACATTTACACAATCTTTCAATATATTTATATTTTTAATTAGTGCTGTTATACTAGTATTAACTGCTTTCTATCCTAGAAAAGTTTTTATTAAAGAACAATCATCTTTTTTTAAACTGTTAACTACTAAATTAACATACAACAAAAATACTATTGCAAATAAAACTTCAGAACAATTCCGTATAATAGAATACGCTCTTATAATAGTATTTATTTTATGTGGAGCTGTGTTTTTAATGAGTACTGCAGATTTAATTTCTGTGTTCTTGTCTATAGAACTACAAAGTTACGGTTTATATATACTTTCTACTTTATATAGAGATTCAGAATCAGCAACTGCTAGTGGATTAACTTATTTTTTACTAGGAGGACTATCTTCTTGTTTTATCTTATTAGGTTCAGCTTTACTGTATGTTAATTCTGGTACTACTAATTTAGATAACATATACGTTATAAGCAGTATAAGTGAAATTGAGGACTTAACTAGTCTTACATACTGATACCAACCGTATTACTTACACTTATCTTTAATAATATTATCAGTAGGATTTTTATTTAAAGTAAGTGCTGCACCATTTCACTTCTGATCTCCTGACGTTTATGATGGAATACCTACAATAGTTACTACTTATGTAGCTATAGTGGCAAAAATATCAATATTTGCTTTCTTTTTAGAGTTAGTTTTCTATACAGAGTATTCTTATTTAAACTTCTCTTGAAAAAATATACTATTGTTAAGTAGTTTATTTTCTTTAGTAATAGGTTCTGTTCTAGGTTTAACACAATTTAGAATAAAAAGATTATTTGCTTATAGTACTATTAGTCATGTAGGATTTATTCTATTAGCCTTAACTATAAATAAAGCGGAATCTATACAAGGATATATTTTTTATATCTTACAATACTCTATATCAAACTTAAACGCCTTTATAATATTAGTAACTATAGGGTTTACTCTATATTTACATGTATATAAAGACAAAGAAAATAAAAACTTAGTAGATGCCAATAATTCACCTATACAACTTATTAATCAACTAAAAGGTTATTTTTACATTAATCCTTATCTTGCTATAAGTTTAGCCATTACTTTATTCTCATTTGTAGGGGTACCACCTCTAATAGGATTTTTTGCTAAACAGATGGTTTTAAGTGCTGCTTTAGATAACGGTTATGTATTTATGACTCTAGTAGCAATATTAACTAGTGCGATAGGTGCTGGTTATTACCTTAATCTAATAAAACAAATTTTCTTCTTTAAAGACGATTACAAGATAAACCCTTCAGTTAAAAATTTAAATTTAGTTGCTTACATTAACCCCACTTCTTCTTCTAACTCCATAAAAAAAGGAGATATATCTGAGGGTCTAAAAGTAGAATTTAACCCCAATAATATTATAATAAATAGCGCATTAAGTAGTACTATTTCTGTTTTAACTCTTTTACTTATATTATTTATATATATACCATCAGAATGATTTAATATAGTAAGTCTTATTAGCCTTATATTATTTAAAGCTTAAATGACAAGTCAAACATTTTTTCTTATATTTATACCCATATTAGCTATAATACTATTAGCTGTTAATTTAATTTTTGCTCCACATAACCCGTACGAAGAAAAAGACAGTGCATTCGAATGTGGATTTCATTCATTTTTAGGACAAAATAGAAGTGAATTCAGTATATCATTCTTTATATTTGCTTTATTATTCTTATTATTTGATTTAGAAATACTATTAGTATACCCTTATGTCGTAAGTGCATATGCTAACGGTATATTTGGTCTAATTATAATGCTAGTTTTCTTTTTAGTGTTAACTTTAGGGTTTGCCTTTGAATTAGGTAAAAATGCACTATCTATAGAAAGTAGACAAAACAATTAGAAATAAAAAAAAAAAGAAAAAAAAAAATATAGATTACGTTAGTAATATATAAATAACTAAATATAGCATATATAAAACTTTATTATTTATACCTAGGAGAGCTTAACTTAACGGTAAAGTATGTGACTTTTAATCGCTCTAATATGAGTTCAAATCTCATAGCTCTTATAATCTTATAACACTTTTTTCTATTTCTAAATGTTTATGTATTTAGAATTTCTCCATTTTTATTTTTATTTATTTAAATAAGTAAATACTATCTTTCATAGTAATGCATATCTTTGTTTAATAAGTTTAAGGTATAAACTTATCTCATTTTATACTACTATTTACTATATGGGGTTACGTAGGCCCCCCCAACTAGCGACATACCGTTTTAATAATATTTTTGGTATTTTTATATAATAGTACTTCTATAGGTTTTTAAGTAAAACATCACGTTTATTAATAAATAGTTTACCTTCAGTTACATCTAGTAATTTTAATAGATTTGTGATTTACAATAAGGTATTTATAAATAAATTATAATATTATTTTTTTTTTTTTGTTTTATTTGTTTTTTATGTCGCTACACGCTAAACTTATTAAGGCAAATAATATAATAATTAACAAGTTATTGTCTATAACATATAAGTAAGGTATTAGAATGTAGAAAGTTAGACCAACTAAAATATATAGTGCATACGATGTTATTACACCTGTATCTAGTTTTGATATATTTTTACTTAAACTAACTAAACCTTTTTCTAAACCATATGGACCTATTAACTCTATAGAACCTTTATCAAGAACTTTAGTAGTTTGTCCTCCTAATTTTAGAACCAGATCTGTTATATATCTGTTATAAAATAATTCAACCAGGAAACGTTGATTAAAGAAACCAAATACATTGTAACCAAATCTAGATAGTTTGAAATGTGTTAGTACTTTAGGTATAAACTCAGATAATACCAGAGATAAAATACTTAATGAAACAGTAAATATTAAAGGTAATATTTTAAATAAAGTAGGCACAGCAAACTCTGTATCTAACAGTATTTCATGTGAAGGGTGAATAAATAAACTATTATCTATAAAGAAATTAGTACCTAAACCTATAAATATATCTTTAGTAATGTAACCAAAGAATATAGAGAAAACGGCTAATATCATTAAAGGTAAGCTCATAAAAATGTCTCCTTCATGAGCATGTTTGTAATTTATTAAAGGCCCATTAGGATTAGTTAAGAATGTTAAGTATAAAACTTTAACTGAGTACAGAGTAGTAAACATTGCACCTATTGTTGAAACAAAGTATACAGCTGTACCAGAGAAGTAATATTGACCGTATGCAGACTCAATTATAAAATCTTTAGAATAGAACCCTGTCATAAAAGGAAAGGCCACTAAACTCAATGAGGCAATTAACATAACCGAATAAGTTAAAGGTAAGAAAGCTCTTAGTCCTCCGTATTTTCTAAAATCTTGATTATCTGCTACTGCGTGTATAACAGCACCAGCACCTAAGAATAAAAGTGCTTTATAGAAAGCATGGTTAACTAGATGAAATAATGCTATATTATAAGAAGATAATCCTACTGCTATAACCATCATCCCCAGTTGACTCATTGTAGAATAGGCTATAACCTTTTTAATATCTTGTTGGAATAAACCAATAAGAGAACTAAATATAGTTGTAATAGCTCCTAATCATAAACAAAGTACTAAAACTGTGTTACTGTATTCTATTAAAGGAGAACTACGCATTAATAAGTAGACTCCAGCAGTAACCATAGTAGCGGCGTGTATTAACGCTGACACTGGAGTAGGCAAAAATGTTGATTAGCGTTATATACAAATATGTACAAATACGACACCAATACTCAATAACTTACGTTATTGTTCGGACTATATCTTCGATTTTTTTTATACATTTATTTGTTGATTAAGTTTATCAAGGATTTAACGGTTTCTATACCGTTTTCTTTAAGATGATGTTTATTCTTTACCAGACAATATACTTTCAATCATCTCAAATAAGAAACATGTTTCTTAGTTTTTAAAGGATAAGTTTTAAGATAATTGATTATAATACTTAACTTACTGTGGTTAACTACTGTATTATAGCCGTCATAACTTTTTACGTAAGTTACATAGCCGTTTATTAAATAAGCTAAAGATTTACTAAATTGTATGTCATCTTTTTGAGATACTATATACCTAACTGTTACAATGTATTTATTAGTAATTTTGCTTAAATAAGCTGAAGATGTAAAACACCCTTCGGCATCAGTAAACCCTGATAGTCAAGCATTATCTAAAGTAACTTTATTGTTACATCTTATAAACAAAATATTAGTTTCATATTTATTGTTGAAAGCCTCTAAGAATAACTTGAACTGATCTATCTTAGCCTTGGTTTTAAGATTACCATTAAATATATTAATAATGGTAATAAGGTTATTTTTATCTCTCACTCTATACTGATGAGTATTACTTAATTTACTTTGCAAACTAACACTACCGAAACCTAAAGTTTTCTTTACATAAAATAGTATTTGACTATCTGTAGTAGATTGTGTAAGTTTAAAAGTTAGATAACCTCTTTTATCTATTCCAAAATGCCCATCACCTTCAGCAAATCCTATTAATCATCACTTAAATGTATTATCTATTTTAATCGTTTCACGTTTAGTCTCTGAGGAGCCCTGTTTGTTATACAGGTTACCTGCGGATTGTCCCATGTTAAAGATTTTTCCAATGGTTACAAAGTAACTGGTGGACTTTAACATTATTTCCTTATAAACATATAAGAAAAAAGGATGTTCCCGCATATAGTGAAATTTAAGGAGAGCCCTTGACACCAAACCCTCCATGGCCATAGGTAATCAGATATGTAATCCTACTTGTGAACTTTTAGCCATAGCACCTATTAATAAGCATATACCAACTAATGTAACTATATTATCACTTACGAATGGTGCAGTTGAAAATACTGTAGCATAGTCGACATTACCAAAAGATCATATTATAGCAAACATACCTATTGTTAAAAAACAATCTCCAACTCTATTTGTTAAGAAAGCGGAAAGAGAACTTTGGTTAGCTGCTATTCTAGTAAATCAGAAACTAACCAGTAAGTAAGAACATACTCCAACTCCTTCTCATCCTACAAACATAAGTAAGAAATTGTTAGCTGTTACAAGTATAATCATCATAAATGTGAATAAACTTAAGTAACTAAAAAATCTTTGGTTATGAGGATCATGACTCATATAACCTATAGAATATAAGTGTACTAATGAAGATACAATTAGTACAGGAATTAACATCGATACTGTTAAAGAATCAAAGTTAAAACTTCATAAAACATTCAAGGATTCTGAATCAATTCACCTGAACAGGTGTATTGACACAGGGGCATTATTCATACCTACCTCAAAAAAAGCTAAAATAGAAAGAGCAGTAGTAGTGAAAACGGATAAACATGTAATTAATTGAGCTCCACTTACTCCTACTTTTCTTCCAAAAAATCCAGAAACGATTGAACCTAATAAAGGTAATATTATTATGGCTAAATACATTATTTAAATTCTATTGCAACACTTCCTCTTAATCTATAAAATGCTACTAAAATACCTAATCCTATAGCTGATTCTGCTCCAGCTATTGATATTATGTATATTGCGTATGTTTGACCTAATATGTCGTCAAAACTAAGTGAACCTAATAAAATTAAAAATGTAATAGCTAATAACATTATTTCAATTGAAATAAGCATAAGTATAATATTTCTTCTATTTAAAACAAATCCTAGAATACCTATTAAAAAAAGTATAAGTGATAAATTCATTATATATGTCTAATATATATATAATGAATATTAATATCATGATTATAAATCTTTTTTAACTAATAAAGATATACTTCCATCGAGGTTATAACCTCTGTGTATTGGTGTTCCTCTAGAAAGAACTGTAGTACCGTTGGTTTCCATTAAAGTCAGATTAGGCTGTAAAACAGGTATACGGGCTACTTGACTACCGTCTGTAGCAGTTTCAACTCTTCTACCCTTAAGAGCATAACCATTTATACCCCCCCCCCCTAAATTATGTTCCTCGTAGTTTTTACCTGCAAATAAGGTGTATAACTTAGTAGCAGTAGTATCATTTTCATCATAAACAAATACTCTACCTGCATTTCCAGTATAATATATTTGTTTACACATCAAATCCATAGCTCTAGGGGGGGGAGTTTGAGGTGTTTTTTTTACAGTAGCTTCTTATTTGTTTAGAAGCATACCAACAGGTACTATAGTACTTTCTGATAAAAGTATAATAGCTAAGGGAACTAGGATTATAAAAATTAATAATATTATACCGATTAAAAATGTACCCGATCTTAAATATTCTGATCAGTAAGCGATATTATATGTAAATAGATTTGTGTAATTGTAATTTGTCATATTTAATTTATTTCCGGTATATAATGAATATAAAAAAATTAACTTTTTTTTTACTTTTTTTTTTTGCCTTTAAGGTAGGACGGTATTAAGTATATTAAGAACCTCAGTAGTATACTGATAAGAATAAGAATAATCATACTACATCAACGAAATGTCAGTATAATATTCCAGCTTCTAAACCTAAATGATGGTTTTCAGTTAAGTGGTAAGCTAATAAACGTCAGAATCCTACACCTATAAATATAGTACCGATTATAACGTGTAAACCGTGGAACCCTGTTCCAAAGTAGAAACATGATCCAAATGCACCATCTGATAAAGTAAATGAAGAAACTGAGTATTCTACTCCTTGGAATGCAGTAAATACTAAAGCTAATACTATAGTAAACATTGTTCCGTATAGAGCTCCATTTCTATTACCTTGTATTAAGGAATGGTGAGCATAAGTAACTGTAACACCACTTGCTAATAATAAAACAGTGTTAAGTAATGGTAATTCGAAAGCATTAATTGCTTCTATACCCATAGGAGGTCACTGAGCTCCTAGTTCTACAGTAGGTGATAATGCACTATGAAAGTAAGCTCAAAATATAGCTAAGAAAAATAAACCTTCACTAACTATAAATAAAGCTACTCCCATATTTAATCCTCTTTGTACAGCTAAAGTGTGATTTCCTAAATAAGTACCCTCTGAAACAACGTCTCTGAATCAGAAAAACATACTTGACATTACTAAGATAAGTGCACATGCTAATCAAAATCCTGCATTAGAAAAACCATGCATTGTTAATACACCTGAAGTAGTTAAAGTTAACAGGCTAATACAAGTAAAGATTGGTCAAGGAGAAGGTGATACTAAATGAAAAGGATGTCCTTGAAAAGCACTTCTATTTAAATTTGACATAATAATAATTATTTAAACTAAACACAAAAAAAAATAAGATATATATGTTATATGGATATAAGTAAGCCAGTTTAAGTTATTGTATATAAAACTAAAATAATACTTAATATAGGATTGTTTTTTCAATTACAAAAAATAGCAAAACGCTTATATAATTTCTGTTAAAGACCAAAGCTTTAGCTTTTATAAATATACCTATTAAGTACTGGACTTTGCAACAACATAAAAATATTGTAATACAATATATATCACATACAAAAAAAAAAAATATATATAACTAATATTGATCATTAATAATTTTTTTTTTTAGCTTGGCTATATTTAGCTAATATTTATAAGTAAAGTAATGATTGTTGATAAAAAAAAAATAAATAGCGTACTAATTATATTAATATATTAATATATTAATATTCTTGTCATTCCTTCACTCCTTTAATTAGATACCTAATAATAGATTCCCCCTCCTATTCATATTAAAGTGATCTGGAATTAATAAAGAGCGCTAAAAAGATAGAAACAATTAGTTAAGCTACATATAATAGCAAAAAAGCCATCATGAGAGCAAACAAACCAGTTGCTTCTGAAAAAGCAAAACCTAATATAGCGTAAGAAAATAGTTGTCCTCTTAACGAGGGATTTCTTGCTACACCTAAAATTAAAGCCCCAAACACTACACCTATACCTACTCCGGCTCCTATAAGTCCTGTAGTAGCTAAACCTGTTCCTATTATTTTTGCGGCTTGTAACATAAATAAAATTTACTATTTAATTCTAAACGACTGCGCTTATGATAGTTTAATAGATAAGGAATAGGTGATTTGAACACCTAACCTTCCGTGTGTAAAACGGTTGCTCCACCAATTGAGCTAATTCCTTTAAAGACATATTTAGTATATTATTGATAATAAATATATATGAGATATTTATCACTTACGTAGTAAAAAGTAATGTAAGTAAAAAAAAAAAATAAAAACATTTATGAAAATAATAAAAAAACCTAATAAAAACAAAATTACATTTAAGAGTCGAACTTGCATCTAAATATTAGTACCATCTAGCTTTATATTTAAGCTAATTAGAATTTAAGTAACTATTTATTTAATTACCATAATCATTTATGAGATAGTTTGTTATAAGGTATATATAAAAATCGTCTGTAGTATTAATTATGGTACCTAGTTTAAGTAAAAATGGAATTACCTATTTTAACCATCAATTTATAAAAAAACGTAATAGTATATATAAATATTAGTTTAAACTGGGTATTTCATAAAAAAAAAACTCTACTCTTTATTTTCTAAGATAAATTATCACTATCAGATATCTTAATAGTATTAAGAGAAAACCATTGTTTTATCATATTTCTAATCTTTATTATTATACATGTGTATATCTCAAAGTCTAGGAGTAAAACAATTATTAATATATTTAGCATTACATTAGTGTTAGGGTCAAACTCCAGCACTTGGATTATACTCATTGTTATAATAATGGTACTCTACGTATTTTTATAATTTTTATTATTTTTATTATTGTCATCACCAGAATATGTGCTTTTTATTATATACTTATTAATACCATCTAGCTACACCTTTAAGCCACTGATATTTTTTTTTTATAGAATGTTTATTTTAATCTTTATCTAGTTTTAGTGTAAGTCTAGTGCGTCTTTTATGTATGAACATGATAAAACAACAAAAACTTGAGCTTGTATGAAAGCTATACCTAATTCTAAACCAGAGAATGCTATTATAAAGGCTAAAGGAAATAACCCTAAAAAGAAAAATATGAAACCTGAACTCATTATGTTGTAAGTAAATCCACTTAGTATATTTAAAAGCATGTGACCGGATAAGATATTAGCGGCTAATCTTAACCCTAATGACACATTTCTAGCTAAGTAAGAGATAAATTCTATCAATACTAGTAAAGGTAATAATCCTAATGGACAACCTGCAGGAACAAAAAGAGAAAAGAATTGTAAACCGTGTTTACTAAATCCTAATATAGTTGCACCTAATACTATTGTGAAACTTAATGAGAAAGTTAACACAAAGTGACTTGTTGAAGCAAAACTGTAAGGAACCATCCCTATTAAGTTATTAACAAGTATAAATAAAAATAATACATACATAAATGGAAAGTAAACTTGACCTTTTTTGTCGTTTATTTGGCTAACTACTATACTGTGTACAGTAGCGTATATAGATTCTTGGTATACTGATCAAACGTTCGATGTCACTTTATTGTTGTTATTAGATACAAGGCTAATACTAAATACTAAGTACCCTGCTATAGTTAAATACAAACCTATGTTTGTTAAAGAAAGAGAAAGATCTCCCAGTACAGGGGCCTCTAAACTTATTAAATTTCTTATTTCAAATTGATCTAATGGACTAATTATATTTGAAAAAAAATTCATAAAAATATAAAAAAATTAGAATATTTATTTAAATATAAAATCATCTATGAGACGCTTTTTTTCTTCTAAAAAAAAATCGTAAAAATTATAATTTGCTTATGAAAACACGTGTAGTGAATAAACGAACAAATCTTGGTAATATGTATTTAGAAAATACAAATATTAAAAGTGCAATTATAGCAAATGCAAATGTAACTTGGTTTATAAAATAAAATGGAACTAATTGAGGCATAAGATTAATAATAATAGTAATTGTCTCTAATCTGCTTTCGTTAAGTAAACAAAACAAATATATGTGACTAAGTGTAATTAAACACAGGACCTTTAAAGGAAATGTATATATATCTATATGTATATTTTTTTTTTGTTTTTTTTTTTTTATTTTTTTTTGTTATTGAAAGAAAGCAAGGCAAAAATAAATTTAACAGGTATAATAAAAATAAAGTATCCTATTATAGAAAGAAAAATGCTATTTTTCTTACTATAAAGTAAGCCTAACACTTTTTTACTTAGCTTTGTAATGGTAAACTAACGAATGCGTGAGGTTTAGGTGGGCTGTTTAAACATCACTCTAAACTACTGTAAGCTCTGTTTAATAAGCTTTGTAAGTAATCTGTATAGAATTGAGGTGTTAATCATGGATATCTCGATACACTTTTACCTTCAACTAATTGTAGATATACAATGTATAAGAATAATCATGTAGCTACAACAGATATTAGAGAACCAAAACTACTTATTATGTTTCATCCTGCAAATGCGTCTGGGTAGTCACTTATTCTTCTTGGCATACCTTGTAAACCTAAGAAGTGTTGAGGGAAAAATGTTACATTAACTCCAATGAATAATAATCAGAAATGTACTTTACTTAACATAATGTTATAGTCTAAACCTAACATTTTTGGTATTCAGAAGTATCAACCACTGAATAGTGCAAATACTGCTCCCATACTTAAAACGTAATGGAAATGAGCTACGACGTAATATGTATCGTGGAATGCTATATCTAAAGAAGCATTAGCTAAAACAACACCACTTAATCCTCCTACAGTAAACATAAACACAAACCCTAATGCAAATAACATTGTAGGTGTTAAGTGTAATGATCCACCGTAACAAGTTGCTAATCAACTAAATATTTTAATACCAGTAGGTACTGCTATTATTAAAGTTGCAGCTGTGAAATATGCTCTTGTATCCACGTCTAAACCAACACTGTACATGTGGTGACTTCAAACAACGAAACCTAATACTCCTATTGACATCATGGCGTACACCATCCCTAAGTATCCGAAAATTGATTTGTTAGAACTTGCTGAGATTGTAGTACTAATTATACCGAATCCAGGTATAATTAATATGTAAACCTCAGGGTGACCAAAGAATCAGAAAAGATGTTGGTATAATATAGGATCTCCACCTCCTGCTACTTCAAAGAATGATGTATTAAAATTTCTGTCTGTTAATACCATAGTAATCGCACCGGCTAAAACAGGTAAAGATAAAAGTAATAATACTGCAGTAACTACTACTGCTCATCCAAATAAAGCTAATTTGTGAAGTCTTACTCCTGGACTTCTCATATTTAATATAGTAGTAATGAAGTTCATTGCTCCTAATAAACTACTTATTCCTGATAAGTGAAGAGCAAATATAGCTAAATCTACACTAGGTCCACTGTGACTTTGTATTCCTGATAATGGGGGATATAGAGTTCAACCTGTTCCTGCTCCATTTTCTATTGTTGCAGCAAATAAAAATAATATTAGACTAGGTGGTAATAACCAGAAACTAATATTATTTAGTCTAGGGAAAGCCATATCCGGCCCACCTACTAATAAAGGTAATAAGAAATTACCAAATCCACCTATTAATGCTGGCATAACCATGAAGAAAATCATTAAGATAGCGTGGGCTGTTATTATACTATTATATAATTGGTTATCTGCTATGTACTGAACACCGGGTCCAGATAATTCAAGTCTTATAAGTACTGAAAATGCTGTTCCAAGTAAACCTGAAAACAAAGAAAAGATAAGATAAAGCGTACCTATGTCTTTAGCATTACTTGATAAGAATCAACGTTCTAATCAAAGAGATAT